AAGAAGGATGTCCCTGCCCACACTAGAAAAACTCTCTTCGGATGAACTGTACAATCATTGGGTTTATACTAACCAACACAAAAATAACAACTTAAACAACGAGTTTTTAAATAGAATTGAGGCTCTAGATACGGGATTTTTTTCTCTAGATATACTCGAAAAAAGTACTAGATTGTGTAATGATAAGACTAGAAAATATTACTTGCCTAAAATGTATGATCCCATTTTGAATGGGTTATATCGGGGAACAATCAAAAAAAAAATTTCACCTTCAATCATAAATAAAATTTCGTTAGAAAATTTCATAGAGACAATGGAAATTAATAAGATTCATAGTCTCCTTCTTCCTGATACTGATTACCAAGAGTTTGAACAGAAAATAGACCGATTTGATAAAAAAACCTTTTCAACGGAAAATCGTCATTTATTTACTTTAATCAGTAAATTTGATAGAGAATCGGGATCGAGTTTAAATTGGAAGGGCCTCTCTTTATTTTCAGAAAAAGAACAAGGAAGGATTGGTTCAGAAAAAAGAGCCAAATTTTACAAATTTTTATTGAATACAATTCTAACTAGCCCTAATGGTCAAAAAACAAAACAAAAATTTGTAATAAAAGAAATCAGTAAAAAAGTCCCTAGATGGTCATACAAACTTATTACCGAATTGGAATTCCTGTCGGGCGCAGCTCATGAAGGCCTACCATTGGATTATCAGATACGTTCAAGAAAAAGGGATCGTGTAATAATTTATAAGCCTACTAAACGTAGTCGCAAAGCAAGTGTCAAAAATTGGGTGTCTATTAGAGACTATTCGGAAGAATCAGATTTTCGTCGAGAATTCATCAAAGGTTCTATGCGTGTTCAAAGGCGTAAAACTGTTATTTCGAATTTATTTCAAGCAAATGCACATTCCCCTCTTTTTTTGGACAGAATAAAAAAATACCCCCTTTTTTCTTTTAATATCCCTGAACGGATGAAATTTTTTTTTAGAAGTTGGATGGGTAAAGGATCAGAATTTAAAGATTATACAGAGGAACAAAAAAAAGGGCAAAAGGAAGAACAAGAGAACAAAATAAAGGAAAAAACGTGGATAAAAATCGCTGAAGCCTGGGATTTCGTTCCATATCCACAAGCAACAAGAAGTTTAATTTTAATAATTCAATCTTTTTTTAGAAAATATATTTTATTACCTTCATTGATAATAGTTAAAAATATTGGGCGTATTCTTTTATCTCAACCCCCCGAGTGGGCTGAGGACTTCGATGAGTGGAATAGAGAAAAGCATATTATATGTACCTATAATGGTGTTCAAGTATCAGAACTCGAACTTCCCAGAAATTGGTTTAAAGATGGTATTCAGATAAAAATAGTATTTCCTTTCTATTTGAAACCTTGGCACAGATCCAAATTGAGGCCCTCTTTTTCTTCTTATAAAGATCTAAAAAAAGAACAACAAAAATTTTATTTTTTAACGGCTTGGGGAACGCAAACTACCCTTCCCTTTGGTTCTGTCCCTCCAAAACCTTCCTTTTTTAAGCCTATTTTTAAAGAACTAAAAAAAAAAATTCAAAAAACGAAAAACAATAATTTTCACGTTCTAAGAGTTTTAAAAGAAAGACCAAAAGATTTTCTACAAGATTCAAAAGAACCAAAAGGGGTGGTTATCAAAAAAGTTTTATTTATGTTTATAAAAAAAATAAAAAAAGAACTCTTAAAAGTACATCCAACTCGATTATTTATATTGAGAAAGGTGTATGAATCCGGCGAAACTAACCAAAAAAAAGATTCTATAATTAGGAATCAGATAATTCACGACTCGTTTAGAAAAATTAAACCTACAGATAATACAAATTATTCACTGAGAGAAAAAAAAATTAAAAATCTGACTGATAGAACAAGCACAATCAGAAAGAAAACAAAAAGTCTTATGAAAGAAAAAAACGGTAACCCCAAGAAAAGAAGTAGTCCTAACAAAACAAGTTTTAATGTAAAAGAAAAATCACCAAAAATTTTTTTTAAATTCTTAAAAATAAAAAGAAGAAGCACTCGATTAATCTATAAATTAGATTTGTTTATAAAAATTTTTATTAAAAGAATATACATCGATATCTTTCTATGTATCATTCATATTGCCAGAATTCCTACACAACTCCTTCTTGAATCAAGAAATTTTTGTTTTGATAAATACATTTACAATAATAAAACAAACCAAGAAATAAAAAAAAAAAAAAAAGAAATTAATTTTATTTCGACTCTAAAAAGTGCACTTTACAATATTAAAAATAGTAAGAGAAATTCACGTCTTTTTTTTGACTTATCCTCCTTATCACAAGCATATGTATTTTACAAATTATCACAAACCCAAGTTATTAATTTGTATAAGTTAAGATCTATTTTTGAGTATCATGGAACTCCCTTTTTTCTTAAGACTGCAATAAAAAATTATTTTGTAACACAAGGAATATTTAATTCCGAATTAAGACATACGAAACTTTCAAGTTCTGAAACGAATCAATGGAAAAGCTGGTTAAGAGGTCATTATCAATACAATTTATCTCAGATTAGATGGTCTGGATTAATACCAAAAAAATGGCGAACTACAATAAATGAAGGTGGTATGACCCCAAAGAAAGATTTAACAAAAAGGAATTCGTATGAAAAAGACCCATTACTTTATCACAAAAAACAAAAGGATTTTAAAGTATATCCATTACCAAACCAAAAAGATAATTTTCCAAAATACTATATATATGATCTTTTATCATATAAATCTATTAATTCTGAAATTAAAAAGTCCTCATATATTATTTATGGATCACCATCAGAATTAAAAAACAACCAAAAAATTACTTTTAATTATAACAATTATAAACAAAATTTATTTGAAAACCTGGAGGAAATTCCTATCAATCATTATCTAGAAAATCATTATCTAAAAAAGGGTGATATTATGTATATGCAAAAAAATCCAGATAGAAAATATTTTGATTGGACAATTCTCAATTTTTTTATAAGACAAAAAAAAGATATTGAGGCCTGGACCAAAATGGATTATAACAGTAATATAAATACTAAGCTTGGAAGTAAGAATTACCAAAAAATTGAGAAAATGGATAAAAACGATATTTTTTATCTGACGATTCATCAAGATTTAGAAAGAAATCCAATCAATGACAAGAAACTTTTTTTTGATTGGATGGAAATGAATGAAGAAATCCTAAACCCAATATCGACAAATCTGAAACTTACGTTCTTCCCAGAATTTGTGCCACTTTATAATGTATACAAAACAAAACCATGGATTATACCAAGCAAATTACTTCTTTTAAATTTAAATAAAAACATTAATGAAAAGAAAAAATGGAATTTTTTTAGACCATCGAATGAAAAATTATATTCTGAATTAATGAATCGAAATCAAGAAGAAAAAGAACCCGCAGGACGAAGAGGCCTTAGATCATATGCACAAAACCAAGAAAAAATGAAAAAAAAATATAAGATCCGGAATAAGATGAGACCAGAAATTATTTTCTTACGGAAACACTATTTGCTTTTTCAATGGATAATAGACGATGGTTTAATTCCGAATTTAACTGAAAGAATGATCAATAATATCAAGATATATTGTTACTTGCTTGGACTGAGAAATCCAAGAGATACTACTATATCGTCTATTCAAAGGAAAGAATTAAATCTGGATATAATGGTGATTCGAAAAAAATTGACTCCTATAGAATTGAATAAAAAGGGGATATTTTTTATCGATCCTATCCGTTTGTCTGTAAAAAACGACGGATACTTTATTATGTATCAAACCTTAGGTATATCGTTGGTTCATAAGAGTAAGTACCAAACTCCTCAAAGATATCGAGAACAAAGATATATCAATAAAAAAAAATTGTATGAATCTATCCCAAGATATCAAATAATAATTCGAAAGAGTGACAAAAAACATTATGATTTTATCGTTCCTGAAAAGATTTTATCGTCTAGACGTCGTAGAGAATTGAGAATTCTAATTTCTTTCAACTCAAAGAATCTAAATAGTGTGGATAAAAATCCAGTATTTTGTAACAAGAAGAACATAAAAAGCAGGAATCCTTTTTTGGATCAAAAAAAACATCTTGATAGAAATAAAAACGAATTAATTAAATTAAAGTTATTTCTTTGGCCTAATTATCGATTAGAAGACTTAGCTTGTATGAATAGATATTGGTTTAATACCAATAATGGAAGCCGTTTTAGTATGTTAAGAATATATCCACAATTCAAAATAGGTTGATGGTACATTTTTCCTATCTATTCTGTATCATATAGAAAAGCAAACAGATGAACATATGCCCTGTCTTACGTCCCAGTCTAATATAGATCTTTTTTTTTATTTAATACAAAATCAATGACGTATCAATTTGTTTGGATAAAATCTAGAAAATAAACGAATCTACGGAATATTCCGAATTTTAGGTCTAAATTATTTGACGTTGTGAGTGTAAAAACGTACCATCTCTTTTTTTATCCCTGTCCAACTCAAATTAAAATTTGATTAATGAAATTGGAAGTCCATAAATAAATTCAAATTCTTGTGTATATTAATTACTACATTAAAATGACTAATATTATTATTACTGATCGATAAAATAAAATATATTTATATGTAAATTAAAGGGTAGAAGGAGCTTTTTTATGATAAAAAATCCATTCAGTGCAATTATTTTGAAAGAGGAAAACGAAGACAATAAGGGGTCTGTTGAATTTCAAGTAGTGAGTTTCACCAATAGGATACGGAGACTTACTTCACATTTGGAATTGCACAAAAAAGACTATTTATCTCAGAGAGGTCTGCGTAAAATTCTAGGAAAACGTCAACGGCTGCTCGCCTATTTGTCAAAAAAAAATAGAGTACGTTATAAAGAATTAATCGGCCGATTGGAGATTCGAGAAACAAAAAATCATTAATTTGAAGAGTCGTTTTGAATTTTCGCTTAAATTTTGATGAACCT